ACCAAAATGGATGGTTTTGCGTCTATTACCAGTTCTTCCTCCTGAGTTGAGACCAATCTATCATATAGATGAGGATAAACTAGTGACCTCGGATATTAATGAAATCTATAGAAGAATTATCTATCGGAATAATACTCTTACAGATCTATTAACAACAAGTATAGCTACGCCAGAAGAATTAATAATATCTCAGGAAAAATTGCTGCAAGAAGCCGTGGATGCACTTCTTGATAATGGAATCTGCGGACAACCGATGAGGGATGATCATAATAGAGTTTACAAGTCTCTTTCAGATGTAATTGAAGGCAAAGAAGGAAGAGTTCGCGAGACTTTGCTTGGTAAACGGGTTGATTATTCAGGGCGGTCAGTGATTGTCGTGGGCCCTTCACTTTCATTACATCGATGTGGATTGCCTCGCGAAATAGCAATAGAACTTTTCCAGGCATTTGTAATTCGTGACCTAATTAGAAAACATCTTGCTTCGAACATCGGAGTTGCTAAAAGTAAAATTCGAAAAAAAAAACCGATTGTATGGGAAATACTTCAGGAAATTCTGGATGACCATCCTGTATTGCTGAATAGAGCGCCTACTCTGCATAGATTAGGCATACAGGCATTCCTGCCCATTTTAGTGGAAGGGCGTGCTATTTGTTTACATCCATTAGTTTGTAAGGGCTTCAATGCAGACTTTGACGGGGATCAAATGGCTGTTCATGTGCCTTTATCTTTGGAGGCTCAAGCAGAGGCACGTTTACTTATGTTTTCTCATATGAATCTTTTGTCTCCAACTATTGGAGATCCCATTTCTGCACCAACTCAAGATATGCTTAGTGGACTCTATTTCTTAACGAGTGGAAATCGTCGGGGTATTTGTGTAAATAGGTATAATCCATGTAATCGTATAAACTATCAAAATGAAGATAATAACTATAAGTATACAAAAAAAAAAGAACCTTTTTTTTCTAATGCCTATGATGCAATTGGAGCTTATCGGCAAAAACGCATCAATTTAGGTAGTCCCTTGTGGCTGCGGTGGCGACTAGATCAACGCGTTATTGCTGCAAGAGAAACTCCCATCGAAATTCACTATGAATCTTTGGGGACCTATTATGAGATTTATGGACACTATCTAATAGTAAGAAGTATAAAAAAAGAAATTCTTTATATATATATTCGAACCACTCTCGGTCATATTTCTCTTTATCGAGAAATAGAAGAAGCCATACAGGGGTTTTGGCAGGGCTGTTGTAATTCTATGCTACCAGGGGGAATTCGAGTCTCACCGGGTTAACTAGGACTATAATTGCAATTGCGGAATTTCTACGTGAATCAAGATCTAGAAAAGGAAGTTTTACAATCACTGACTCAAACCCATTGTCAAATTCTACTCAGCGCAATATGGAGGTACTGATGGCAGAACGGCCCACTCAGGTCTTTCACAATAAAATGATAGACGGAACTGCCATGAAACGACTTATTAGTCGATTTATTGATCACTATGGAATAGGATATACATCACATATCCTGGATCAAGTAAAGACTCTGGGTTTCCGACAAGCTACCGCCGCATCCATTTCATTAGGAATTGATGATCTTTTAACAATACCTTCTAAAAGATGGCTAGTTCAAGACGCTGAACAACAAAGTTTTATTTTGGAAAAACACCATCATTATGGGAATGTACACGCGGTAGAAAAATTACGTCAATCGATCGAGATCTGGTATGCCACAAGTGAATATTTGCGACAAGAAATGAATCCTAATTTTCGGATGACCGATCCTTTTAATCCAGTCCATATAATGTCTTTTTCGGGAGCCAGAGGAAATGCATCTCAGGTACATCAATTAGTAGGTATGAGAGGATTAATGTCGGATCCCCAAGGGCAAATGATTGATTTACCCATTCAAAGCAATTTACGCGAAGGACTCTCTTTAACAGAATATATTATTTCTTGTTACGGAGCCCGTAAAGGAGTTGTGGATACCGCTATCCGAACATCAGATGCAGGATATCTCACGCGCAGACTTGTTGAAGTAGTTCAACACATTGTTGTACGTCGAACAGATTGCGGCACCGTCCGAGGTATTTCTGTAAGTCCTCGAAATGGAATGATGGCGGACAGGATTTTTATCCAAACATTAATTGGGCGTGTATTAGCAGATCATGTATATATAGGTTCGCGATGCATTGCTACTAGAAATCAAGATATTGGAGTTGGACTTGTCAATAGATTCATAACTTTTAGAGCACAACCAATCTCTATTCGAACTCCCTTTACTTGTAGGAGTACGTCGTGGATTTGTCAATTATGTTATGGCCGAAGTCCAGCTCATGACGACCTGGTCGAATTGGGAGAAGCTGTAGGTATTATTGCAGGTCAATCTATTGGAGAACCGGGCACTCAATTAACATTAAGAACTTTTCATACCGGCGGAGTATTCACAGGGGGTACTGCAGAACATGTGCGAGCCCCTTCTAATGGAAAAATAAAATTCAACG